TCAGAATCCCCCTGTCGAATGGCCTGTTCTCCTCGGTCGGAATCGGTGGGTAAATTCCTTTCCTTCGAACCGTACTTGAGAGTTTCCTACCTCATACGGCTCGGCAATTCATTATTTTTTTTGTGTCCCGTCCTAATCCAATCCATCGAAATGAATAAGATTTTTCGTAAATCTATCCCATTTTTTATCGGCTTAACCAGAAGAGATTAATTAATTTACATGAGTTTCAAACTTGAATTTTGATTACTAATCAGTTTTATCTTTTCTCCCACCTTCAGAAGAATGAAACATAGACATCCTCCGCTATCGGTATAATTTTCTGAAAGGTAACTATCTCGGTTTCATATAGAAATTCATATAGAATCTTTGAAAAAGACTTTCCTCCATTAAGAAAGGGCTTACTATCTTTGGGATCTGATGCTACACCGCTGCTTAATACCTTAGTGGATCGACTCTATCACATAAGTTGATTCCTAACTTTTATCTCATATCATGACATAAGTAAGCAGTTCTTATTGTATCGGCCCAAAACCTCGCAAATTGATCTTTACGGTGCTTCCTCTAACAATTGGATCCTTTATCCATAGAAAAAAATGGGCATATCTATTTCTTCATATTTCGGCTTATATGAAGTCTCTTTTTTTTCTACAGCTAATAAAAATCGTTGTTTTGTACGATACTTATGTAGAAAGCCCATTTGATTTTTTATTTGTAGTATTTAGTTTTACTAGCCTATTTTCTCTTTTTTCCTCTTTTCTATAGTGGAGATAGTCGCACGTAATGACAGATCACGGCCATATTATTAAAAGCTTGCGGTAAGAATGGATTTCGTTCGAGTGCTCGGAAATAATATTCCAAAGCTTTCGTATGTTCTCCGTTGCTTGTGTGGATAAGGCCTATGTTATAGAGTATATAACTTCGATCATAGGGATCAATTTCTAGTCGCGTAGCTTCGTAATAATTTTGTAAAGCTTCCGCATAATTTCCTTCGGATTGGGCTGACATCCGTTACGGTCGTTCATTCTATTCAAAGAATCCCCGTTCCAGAACCGTACATGAGATTTTCACCTCATACGGCTCCTCCCTTCTGTGCATAATGATAATAATCCATGAAATCAAAATGAAATATTCTCATTATAAACTGAGAGGGGCTAGCGTTTTTACAAGAAATCTCTAGCCAACCCTACTGCAAGAGGTATTTTCTTAACACCAAGGGCGTTGGTGCTATATAGAAAAGGTAACTCCAACAATTTTTTTGTCCTCAACGCCCCCTATTTTCAGGAATTAGTCACTTCAACGGTCTTCGATGGTTATATGGGTATCCAAAGTACGAACGAGATGGATGTTTGTTGTCCCAACCATTCTTGGTAGTCCCGATCCCGATAAGGAAAGGGGATAATTTATAACAAAGTTTTTGTGTTGTTGATTCCTAGGTGTAGCGCTTCTTCCCCTATGCCGCCCATTGGTACTAGTAGAGTGGGATTGACCTGGAATACAGAACCCATAGGTGTAACCTTTCGCTTAAGACTCGAATCAAAATGAAAGCGTCTGAGGCTGCATCAATCGAGGATACACGACAGAAGGGGTTGTTCCATTTTCAAACTTCACCTTCAACAAGCGTAGGTTTATTTCAATAATAGTTTTCTTTCTATCCCGAATGAATCATATGGCTTTCTCGTAAAACTGAAAATGATAAAGAAATTCAAAAAATCAATCACAAAATCAAATCGCACCATCTCTGTAATAGGTAAATGCTTCTTTTTCTCCTGAAGTTGTCGGAATTATTCGTAATAAGATATTGGCTACAATTGAAAAGGTCTTATCAATAAAATTTCCATTTATCCGCGATCTAGGCATAGTTAACAATCCATTCGATAATTCTTCGCATTACCTCTCGGGGGAAAAGAATCCCACAAAAAGGGAATTTACAGTACGAAATAACATAAAAACAGACTCATTCTAAAAAAAGATGTGGGCCTTCCCTTCCACTCAAATTGTTCCTTTTTCACAGGAATCAATAGGAGGAAAGGTTTCAATCCGATTGGATGTCAGCCAAACCAATGGAGTAGTATACCAATGAACAGAACTAGTTCTATTTCATCTAAGTGGAAGAATCAAGGAATTTTTCCTACAAATTAGGATACCTGGAGGAGTTAGTTTTGATTGGATTATGATCCAAAGAGGAAAAAGAATCAAATAATCGAATAATCTAATTATGATTTTATGATATGATAAAAAATAGAATAACTATTTTGTGTGCATAGCGTGTATACACTATACAATCAAAATAAAAAAATCCCGGGTATGATTCCAGAATTTATAATAGATCCATGAGGTAAAAGTAAGTAGTTCTGAAACTGGAAAGAAAGCTATTTTTGAATTCCTATGGAATCATTTTATAAATATAAACACTGTCTAACTGGAATCATAGTATAAAATATGAATCCATCAGACGATTCGATTCGTTCCAATTCCTTGGTTTAATTTGGTTCGGTATAAATATTATAACCATAACAAAGGCTACTTATTGATAAAACAAAAGATATATATCTTTTGTTTTTAATGTAATGTCTTTTCTTTTAACAATAAAAAAAGATTTTTTATCCATCGAACCCCGAAGGAAGATCTTTCTTTGATGAAACGTTTTCTATTTTTTTTTCTATTGTTTTTATAATTGATCAGGCATACCTATACTGCAATAAGATGAAGACTGCAATACTATGAATGACTCGCTATTTACTCGTTTTCTAGGTCATAATCATAAGATTCTTTAGGAGAGATGGCCGAGTGGTTCAAGGCGTAGCATTGGAACTGCTATGTAGGCTTTTGTTTACCGAGGGTTCGAATCCCTCTCTTTCCGTACCTTCCTTCACCTAATTCACGAACATTACTCACCGAAATGTATCAAATAAAATAAGAACAATTACCGGTCACTTACCTTTTTGGATCGAATTTTAAAGATTCGAATTTGCTCTATTTTCCAATTGTGGAAAACTGGGGAAATTCCCTTGGTTGACCCCGGTAAGAGAATGGGGATTTGTTGTTGTTGTTGTTGGAACTTCCATTTTATGGATGGAATTTTTGATATTTTTTGAAAAGGCTTTTTCGCGGACTCCTCGTTCATTTACCCAACCGTCGGTTGGGTAAATGCCTTTCAGTTTTTCGATGATCAAATATTTTATTTATAATTGAATTAATTATTGAATAACCTGCTTTTTTGGCTAAGTTTGCTCATTGCTGGGTTGATAAAGAAGTAAGCGTTTCAACGGGCTCTCCCAAAATCGTTTGGGCTTGATTTCCGGGCATCTTGGCGACGGCACTCTCCACCTCGTAGAGCTGAGGAAATTCTATGTCTCTATAAAATAGAGAATCTATCCATGACTGACAATTATAATCAAACTCACGTAGTAAGTTAAGCAACTCATGTAGTTCTTGATCTACATAGAATCTAAACCAAAATTAGAAATTCGGTTCTAATTTGACGAATGAATGGAATGGGAGATAGTTTATTCTCCTATTCGCGCATACACGCACCATCTGTATCCTGCTGTGTTGGACCCTCATCGCCATCCGTTTCATGTCTTTTGACAATTCCTCTCGTTCTTCTCGGATGCTCTTTTGAGCGAGCCGATCTTCAAGGGGTTCGATCCGGGCTAGGGGGAACCAAGGCTTAGTCCTGGATTGTGGCTCCCCGCGGCCAAAACCTTCGGTGAGAATCCAAACACTAAGCTGATATAACCAAAAAAAAGAAATCAAAATAAATTTTTCTAATAGATTTCTTTTTTTCAATTTAAGAAAAATGACATTCATTACTATAACGATACGAAATCGTCTAGTAAATTTAGGAGGATACTTCATTGAAACCTCCTAAAATTTGTATTTTTCGATTACTCGATTCTATTTATTACTTTATGATATATATGATATATCGAATTACGATTTTTGAATTGGAAATTTACATTAATGAAAAATTAGGGCTATACGGACTCGAACCGTAGACCTTCTCGGTAAAACAGATCAAACTTATTATTATCAAAATGATTCGAACTGTTTCAAAGACCCAACGGGCATTTTTTTTTGCATTGGGCTCTTTCATCAACTGATATAAATATCAGCGAGTCCGCCATCCTTTTTCTTAACAGAAAGATAACGAGATGGCTCCGCGTGCTCTGACTCTTTATTTTTATTCAGTAGCAATACCAAAGTGTTTCAAAAAAGAGTTATCTTGACGTAGGTCTGCCTTCGGCCTATATCAACCTAAGTTAAATGGAGTCTCTATCGCTCTGCCCAAAGCATCAAATATGAAACTTCATACACCTTCAAGTTCATAGGACAAAAAGAGATTTTTTTGAGGTACTTATACTCATTATGCCTAGCATTGAATGGACTGAATATTCACCTTATCAATTATCAAATCAATGATGGGTTCTATTTCTTGGCGCCTAAATTGGGACCTCAATTGGACCAACCAACCATTTGTCAGGCTATTGTTCTCTTGTTCCTTCGAATCAATGGAGTAAGACGTCGACTTTTTACTAAGATAAATTCTGTTGATTACATGATGGACTCCTCTGAAAAAACATTGGCGCGCGTGTAAACGAGGTGCTCTACCAACTGAGCTATGGCCCTTGTGTTTGTGATAAATATTTTATCATTATATAAATTCTTGTCAAGGTGAGTATTGCATAATCTGACATGATAGCTCTCTGATCTGTTTCCTGTCAAGGGTATTGCTTAGAAATAAGATTCCATCTATAATCTATCAATGTGACGGGTTCCTTTTTTTTTTTCTTTATGATAATAAATGACCTACTTAACCCAGCGGTTAGAGTATTGCTTTCATACGGCAGGAGTCATTGGTTCAAATCCAATAGTAGGTAGAACTTATTAGATACCGCACAGCCAATGGTATCTAATAAGTATTTCTACCCACCTTCTTTTTTTGATTTATTTTGTATCTTTTCCATACCCTACTACTTCTTATTTTTTCTATTTTTTGAGTTGTTTCTTGTTGCACCAAAATCTGATTACACTTGATTGGATTCAATCGGTAGAATCCAAATAGAATATGGTGTATAATCAAAATTTATTTTTCTTTATTCTTCTATATTTATATTCTATTCGGACGCACCAACAACTAGTTATAAAATTGTATTGATAGCCTCGACTCGCGTCCTAGCTCGTCGGAGAGCTAAATTTGCCTCAATTGTTTGTCTCTTGCCTTCAGCGCTACTTAAATTAGCTTCAGCTATTTCAAGAGTTTGTTGAGCTTCTTGCGGATCAATGTCACTGCCCCTCTCTGCATCATTTACTAAAATGGTTATTTCATTATTGCCTATTCTAGCGAAACCGCCCATCAGAGCTATTGTTAACCATTGGTCGTTAAGACGTATTCTCAAAATTCCTATATCTACAGCCGTGGCAATAGGTGCGTGATTTGGTAATACACCAATTTGGCCGCTATTAGTCGATAAAATGATTTCTTGCACTTCCGAATCCCAAACAATTCGATTAGGGGTCAGTACACATAGATTTAAGGTCATTTCTTCAATTTGCTCTCCACATCTAAGTTCATAGCCTTCGCGGTAGCTTCATCGATATTACCTACCAAATAAAAGGCCTGTTCCGGAAGACCATCTAATTCCCCGGAAAGGATCAGTTGAAAACCCCTAATTGTTTCTGTTAGACCAACATATTTTCCTGGAGAACCGGTAAAAACTTCTGCTACGAAGAAGGGTTGTGATAAGAAACGCTCAATTTTTCGTGCTCTTGCTACGGTTAAACGATCCTCTTCGGACAATTCGTCCAACCCAAGGATAGCTATAATGTCCTGAAGTTCTTTGTAACGTTGTGAAGTTTGCTTAACTTTTTGCGCAGTTTCATAATGTTCCTCACCAACAATTCTAGGTTGGAGCATAGTTGATGTTGAATCTAAAGGATCTACTGCTGGATAGATACCTTTTGCAGCGAGTCCTCTTGATAGTACGGTAGTAGCATCTAAATGCGCAAATGTTGTGGCAGGAGCGGGGTCCGTCAAATCGTCCGCAGGTACATAAACGGCTTGAATAGAAGTTATGGATCCCTCTTTGGTAGAAGTAATTCTTTCTTGCAAAGAACCCATTTCTGTACTAAGAGTGGGTTGATAACCTACAGCGGAAGGCATTCTTCCTAATAAAGCGGATACTTCGGATCCTGCTTGGACGAAACGAAAAATATTGTCGATAAATAGAAGTACGTCCTGTTCATTAACATCCCGGAAATATTCCGCCATGGTTAGGGCAGTCAAGCCAACTCTCATACGAGCTCCCGGCGGTTCATTCATCTGACCATAGACTAGAGCGACTTTTGATTCCGCAATATTTTGTTCATTAATCACCCCAGATTCTTTCATTTCCATGTAAAGATCATTTCCTTCACGAGTGCGTTCGCCCACTCCGCCAAATACGGATACACCTCCATGAGCTTTTGCAATGTTGTTGATCAATTCCATGATGAGTACGGTTTTACCCACTCCGGCCCCCCCGAATAGCCCGATTTTTCCTCCACGACGATAAGGAGCTAAAAGATCCACTACTTTAATCCCCGTTTCAAAAATGGATAATTTTGTATCTAACTGTATAAAGGCAGGCGCAGATCTATGAATAGGAGATGTTGTGCGAGTATCTACAGGACCCAAATTATCAACAGGCTCTCCAAGAACGTTGAAAATTCGTCCGAGAGTCGCCCCACCAACTGGAACACTTAGAGGAGCTCCTGTATCAATCACTTCCATTCCTCTCATCAGACCATCTGTAGCACTCATAGCTACAGCTCTAACTCGATTATTTCCTAATAATTGCTGTACCTCGCAAGTTACATTAATTTGCTGGCCAACCGTATCTTGACCTTTAACTACCAAAGCGTTGTAAATATTAGGCATCTTGCCCGGTGGAAAGGATACATCCAGTACCGGACCAATGATTTGAGCAATACGCCCCAGGTTTTTTTCTTCAAGAGCGGAAACCCCAGGACCCGAAGTAGAAGTAGTAGGATTGATTCTCATAATAATAAAGTATTATATGTCGAAATTTTTTTTGCAAACAAAAATAAAAAAATGTCCGATAGCAAGTAGATCGGTTAATTCAATAAGAAATGGGAATTAGTACTCGATTTCGTTGGTACTATCCAACCGAATCCAATTCAATTGTTTACTCATTCAATGAGTGCATTTTCAAACTTAACCAACCCATTTTTAAAAATAAATATAAATATATTATTAATATAATATATATCAATGAAAAGTAGATGAATAAGAATTCAGAATTATATATGCGGAGATGTTGTATTTCTCTATCATTATAGACAATCCCATTCATATTATCTATGGAATTCGAACCTAAACTCTATTTATGATTCATCATTTTTATGACATTGGCCGTTGTTTCTTATTTCATCATTTCTATTTACACTTATTTATTCTTTGAATAAAAAAAGAAATCCAATTATTTATACCTTTTTGTT